GACAATAGACTCTCTCTTTTTTTAGATCAAATCAACGGCAAAAAGTTCCATTTGTTTATTATCTCCTTTTGTCCACTCCTTTGAATTTGAATTCTCCGCTTAATAATAATAAAAAAAAAAAAAAGAAATAAATATTAAGAAATAAATAAGAATAATAAAGAATCCATTTAAAAGAAAAGGTTAAATCAAGAAAAAAGAAAGATTATGCCAAAGTCTTTGACTATTTGACTAAAGGAATCAAGACTCATTATTTTTTTGACACACGACAAGGCATTTTACGCATACTTTACTTGTCGTGTGTCCAAGACCCGGAAGGCAAGGTCGAATCCTTTTTCCTTTCATTTAAAAAATGTTCGTTATATTCTCCGCTTAGGTCAGTATCTAGTCGAATTGGATTCTCGAATAACAAACTTTTGATTCACTCTATGACAGTGAAAGATTAAAATAGAATAGATAGAATAGAAATAGATTAGTAAAGATACTATATGCTATATTAATATATATTTCAATGAAATATTGAAAGATAATAAATAATTTAAGATAATATAAATCTTATAACAGAAATATATAATACAGTATAATAATAATAGAAAAATCATATTCGATAATATAAATCCATTATATAAGTCTTATATAATAGAATATAGAGATATGCTCTATAATTAAAAAAAAAAAAAAATTTCATATAAATTTGAATAAAAAAATTTTAATATATAATTAGATAATACAAGAGAAATTATATATTTTATAATAATATAATTTCATATAATTAATAATAATAAAAATATAATATTCGATAATACAAGAGAAATATAATATTTTATAATAATAAAAAAATCGACGAAAATATATTTTATAATATATTTTAAGCAGAAAAAAAAGTAAAAATTCAAGGAAATAATATAATATAAATAAATAGAATAGAATTTTATCCATAATATATAGAAAATATCTATAATATGTCTTATTTTTAATAATAAAATTTTTTTTCCAAACAATAGTTTGAAATTCTACAAGAAAAAAATCCAAATATTTTTTGTAATTTAACAAATTTTTTTTTTATGTAATTAAAAATAGGATATTCGAAAAGAAATATAGGAAAATGAAAAAAATTTACGAAACCTAAAACTCGACGAAAATAGACTTGAAGCAGAAAATAAAGTAAATATAATATTAATAAAATAAAAATATTCGATAATACAAGAGAAATATAATATATTATAAAAATATAAAATAAACGTTTCACAATTTGTAAACTAGCGAGTAAAATCTGGATATAGTAAGACCATTTTATCTTTGATTCCCGCAATTGTCATTTCAATCACCTCCATGATATTACAATAAAGTTTTTTTGTCATATAATTACCTCCATGACATTACAATAAAGTTTTTTTATCATAAAATATCTGATAAAAAATATGAAAATAGAATAGAAATAAAGAATATAAAAAAAATATATGATCTATAACCTTTTCAATTTTGATGCAATCTATTAGACTATATGATATATAGTAAGATCGTTTCAATTTCGATTGAAAAGGGTGAAAAAGTCAAAACGTTTTTTTCGCAATAGTTATATTATAACAGAGAGTGTAGTACAAGTCATTTCAAACTTCTTATAAATGTCGAAAAAAAAAGAGAAATAAACCTTCTCAAACTTTGCTTATTGATCGTCGAAAATTGTCAATACGAATTCTGTTCTTGTTACGCGCTTGCTCTTGATAAATCCACTAATCTAGAAATTCATTTCGGACAATTGAACCTTCTCGAACTGTTTCTTTTTAAGAACCAAAAAAATTTGTGCCAAAATAACAGATGCAAAGAAGAACAAAAGACCCTGTACCCGTAACGGGTCTTGAAGGACTATTTCTGCGTCTCCCTGACCAAATCCACCCACATTAGGATTACTCGTTAATGGTTGATCAAGTTTGATAGATTCACCCTCTGAAACAAGAATCTCTGGTCCTGGAGGGATAATATCAACCACTTCACGTCCATCCAAGGCCTCCACTATGGTTATTTCATATCCGCCTTTTTCTTTTCGTAAAATGTTCTTTACTATACCCGCTGCTGTGGCATTATAAACGGTATTATTACTCTTGCTTCCGTCAGGATAAATCTGACCCCTTCCTCTGTTCCCACCTACATATATAGGATATTTTAAGAAGTGAACATCTTTATTAGTAGCAGGGTCCGGGGAAAGAATAGGAAAGGTGATTTCACTATATTTTTGCCCGGGAACAGGACCTATCACAAGAATATTTTTTTTATTCGGACGGTAGCTCTGAAAAGAAAGCTTTCCGATCTTTTCTTTCATCTCTGGAGAAAGACGATTGGGCGGGGCTAATTCAAATTCCTCAGGTAAAATTAGAACAGCCCCTACATTCAACCCCCCTTTCTTGCCATTAGCAAGAACTTGTTTTAATTGCATATCATAAGGAATTCGAACAACTGCTTCAAAGACAGAATCAGGAAGAATCGCTTGGGGAACTTCAATATCCACGGGCTTGTTAGCTAAATGGCAATTGGCACATACAATACGCCCAGTTGCTTCTCGCGGATTTTCATAACCTTGCTGCGCAAAAATGGGATAGGCATTTGAACCGGAGGTCCGAGTCATTATATATATCATGAGCGATACGGAAATGGATCGAGTAATCTCTTCTTTTATCCAAGAAAAAGTCTTTTTAGTTTGCATTTGCACGGTCCAAGCATTCATCCCGAAAATTTCTACAATAAATTGGGTCGGTTGCTAGTCTAGTTTCCTATCCGCGATTCTGCTAGTTACTTTAACAGAAACTTAAAAACGGAATTTAATGAAATAAGAAAGAATATTACTGAAATATCGAAAGAACTGCCCACCTTGGCTGGGTCAAAATAGAAAGATAAAGTATGATTTTGAATGCTTGGCTTATGGGTATGTACAAAAAAGAAAGAGTTGAATTAAAAATTCAACTTGTATTTATATCGGGATATCTTTTTTCTTGTCAGTCATTCATTGAATGATAAATCACTACAAGGGATGGGGATACACGATTTAAATAATAGAAAATCCAATATTTCAAAATGGTATCTAGAATGACTGGAAAAGTAGAAACAAGACCCGATATAATTTGATCATTATGAGCAAATCCAAAATCTTTGTAGATAGAGCCAATCATTAGTTCCCAACCGGGGGGAGAATGAAATCCGATACATAAATCTGTTAATAACAGAATTGAAAAAGCTTTTATTGTATCACTTAAGTTATAGACAAATTCCTGAACCCAAGAATTCAGAAGAATAAGTTCTTTTTTTCCCAGAATAGAATAACCGCTTAGAATAAGGAAACATATTATATTTGTCGAGAATTGTAAAATCATATGGATACAATCTTCATTGTACATTTTGATCAATTGAATCGTTTCATTGTGGATTCCTATACGAAGTTTTTGTCGATGTGTTTCCGGGTATTCCTTTAGCATTTCGTCCAGCAAACGTAGCTCTTCTAAGTCAATGCATTTTTCTAGAAAACTCTTTTCTTGAATATCATTCAAAAGAGTTTCCAATTTCTTAGTATTCCACCAATGAGTAACCCAGGATTCCAGACTTTTTTGACATGATAGCGCGATCCACCAGGGTAAAAAGACTATAGATATAAGATATAGAAAAGCAATACATGCTTTCGTTTTTTCCATTTTTTTCATCTATCCATTTTTATGGAAATTGTTAAAGTAGATAGACCATCGAAAAAGAATTCTAAAAAGAGTCTTGGAGATTTTGGAATTGACTTCGAGTTAAGAAATTATCATTTCAAAACACTTCAATTGGTACACGTAAGAAATAGGCCAATTCAGCAGCTTTTTGTTCCATTTCTCGTGGAGTCAAATTGGCATCCATACGGGTCAAAGGAATGGCCCCCTGGCCTCTTATTTCCAGATAAAGGACACGACGAGTATAAAGACCTTCTTTCAGTTCTATTCTAATAGACTGAATTTCTTTGAGAAGAAATCGGAGGCAGATGCGACGATTTTTTCCAGGAAATCCCCAACGAAAAAGACATACTATTCCTTCTTTTTTATCGAAAAAATCATAACCACTGCCTACATTCAACGAAATCATACACCATAAATAGGAGCTAATAAAGAGGCCTGCGATTCCATAGAAAGACATCACGATCCCTTGGGGAAAAAAAAGAATTTGCTGGGAGGGAAATAAAGATATAAAATGCCTACCGAGATAGCTAGAAATGCCAACCAATACGAATCCTAATGAACCTAACAAAAGGATCAAAGCCCAGCCGAAATGACTTATTTTTCGAGATCCTGTTATAAGTTCTATCCATATCCATTCTGATCGCCTATTCATAATAGATCGGATTCCATTTAATAAAAATTCGAAAGAAAACCCAAAGTAATTGCACTTTCCTTACTTTAGTTATGTTTTCGACGTAACTCTCATCAACTAGTACTATATCTGATGTGAAGCTTTACTTTTTTTTATATCTTTTATGGCGTTGTTTTAAATTCAAAAAATGAGATTTGGACCACAGGACTTAAACAATCTTGTTTTTTTGAACATGAAGAAATAAAGAAGCCATTGCAATTGCCGGAAATACTAGGCCTACTAAAGGTACAAGAATAGAGGGAAAGTTCATAGTTGTCATAGAATAGAATGGGGTACCTCGATTTACTAGATTGTATGGTACCTGTTTGTTATATTTTGTTGTTGTTATTCTATTATACCTCGATCTACTAGATTGTATTGTACCTGTTTGGTATATTTTGTTGTTGTTATTCTATTATACTGTTCTATTATTATTAGCATTTTTTTTTTATTATTATATACAATAATAATAGAGACAATCCTTGACTCTTTTATTCGATTTGATTCTAAAAATCGTGAATAGTTGCCAGATGGTTGCGCTTTGTCTTCGATTGAGGTATACTAAAATAAATGAATTATATATATACAATATAGACAATCCTTGACTCTTTTATTAGATTTGATAAAAAGAAATCACAAAAAAGGCAATCTAGATCATAATAACATAATTAAAAATTCTTCTATTTGCATTCAAGAGACTAAGATGAAAAACAAAGAGTCGACCCTTTGAGTATTACAAACTGTCTAAAGGAAAGAAGCCTATATATAGGCTCTCTCTTCATCTATATTGAATTCTACCTACAGAAATGATAGAATCATGTCGGATTAGACAAAATCCAATTTCCATTTTATGGGCTTCCCACTAGAAATGAAAGAAGATAAAGAAAAGAAGGAGAAAAAACTTTTCGGTATATTAATGTGTCTAAAATAGACAAAATTCGAGAGGTAAGGAAGGGGAGGACATCCCATTGGGATCCTCATTTTCTAAAAGACACCGGGGATATGGCGAAATCGGTAGACGCTACGGACTTAATTGGCTTGAGCCTTAGTATGGAAACCTACTAAGTGAAAACTTTCAAATTCAGAGAAACCCTGGAATTAAAATAAAGGGTAATCCTGAGCCAACTCCTTTTGTTTCCTTTTTGCAAAAGCAAAAAAAAGGATTAAGAAAGCAAGAAAAAAAAAAAGGATAGGTGCAGAGACTCAAAGGGAGCTGTTCTAACAAATACAAATGGGGTTGACTGTACTGTGTTATTATACGATTTCGTCCGTCTAAATTACAATCCAAGAAAAAGGGTGAAGAAGATACGTACGGAAATGATTAATGACAACCCGAATCTATTCTGTATTTTTTTTTTAGATATTTCTGTTTTATTTTATCTATAATATATGGAAATCCATAATCCATATTCTATGGATAGGAGATATTTTTAATCTGAAATGAAAAAAAAAAGGCAAGAATTCTTGTGAATCGATTCTAAGTGGAAAGAAGAAGCTATATTTATTCATCAAAACATTCACACTCACTCCATAGTCTGATAGATCTTGTGAAGAACTTATTAATCGGATGAGAATAAAGATAGAGTCCCGTTCTACATGTCAATACTGACAACAATGAAATTTATAGTAAGAGGAAAATCCGTCGACTTTAAAAATCGTGAGGGTTCAAGTCCCTCTATCCCCAAAAGCCTATATTCACTCCCTATTTCTATTCTATGATCATATATTATATTATATAAATATTATATATAATATGATAAAATAACTTTATTGTAACATCATGGAGGTAATTTTATGACAAAAAAACTTCATTTTAATATCATGGAAGTAATTGAAATGACAATTGCGGGAATCAAAGGTAAAAAGGTCTTACTATTCCAGATTTTACTCGCTAGTTTACAAATTGTGAAACGTTTATTTTATATTTTTATAATATATTATATTAATAATAATATTAATAATATATTTCTCTTGTATTATCGGATATTATATTATTATTAATATTAATAATTAATTTTCTGCTTCAAGTCTATTGTCGTCTATTTTTATATTATTGTCAAATATTATATTTCTTAATATATTTATCTAGCCTATTTCACTCCCTAACGAGTTATCTTTTCTTTTTTTGCATTAACGTTTTGAAGATGGTTATGTTCCGCCTTTCTTATTTTTTTTTTCAAATAGGACGCGTTTTTCTCTTATCACAAGTCTTATATATGATAGACAGACAAATCCATTTTTTTTGATTTAAGCAAGTAGTATTCAGTTGAGTAATTCACAATCCATATTATTACATTATTACTCGTTTTATAAAACTTAAGTCAAATTTTATACTTATATACAAAGCTCTTTTTTTTGAAGACCGAAGAAATTCCGGTACCCATCGAATAGGAATACTTTTCATCTTTTTAATTGACACAGACCCAAGTTATCTGGTAAAATGGGAAGATGATGCACCCGAAAGGGGAAGGGTCGGGATAGCTCAGCTGGTAGAGCAGAGGACTGAAAATCCTCGTGTCACCAGTTCAAATCTGGTTCCTGGCACATTATTTATTTTGTGATGAGGATTATTCTATAACTAGAAATTGACGAATATGGGTCGATATATATAGTCATTATATAGTTGCGATCATGACACATTAAGTAAGTTAACTAGCTAGTTATCGCGCGAAAGACCCCCCAAATCGATGGGTAGATCATTTATAAAATAAATAATAATAATAATTATTTTTATTTTCTCTTTTTTTGTTCATATTGTGTTTCCTCCTATGTAAAATCCATAGGATATTCTAATTTAATACTTCATACATATTCAAATTCGTTGGACCACCCCCTCCCCCCCCAACAAATGGAGGGTAGATTCTCGAAGAGTTAAAGGATCAAAATAGATAAACTTCATCTTTGATCCAGTCGAAAGAGAATAGGATTCTCTTTAATATAGATTAATAGAAATAGAATTTATAGATTAATATAACTAGATTAATAGAAATAGAATTTATAGATTAATATTTTTGTCTTTCCCCATACATTCTATGAATTGACTGAACCCATATACGTAAGTGTAAGTTATTAATGTATGCGCGGTACAAAGTTCAGGATACAGAACTTTTGAGTTCATTTGGCTGTTAGCTCATT